ATTTTGTGAGGATCAATCAAATAAGGTTTTCGTTAGAAAAAGATTCTATAAAAGAAATGATAAATAGATACTAATAGAGCAAGAAAAGAAGGAAATAAAAAAAACATAGTATAGAAAAGATATCCAAAATTATATAGAAATCACTATCCTACCCTTAGTTTTTATTTCCTTAATTTAATTCCTTAATTTAATTGAATTTCGTTTGATTAGGGCAAAGTTCCTTAAAAACCTCTGCCTTTTTTAAAATATCCTGAACAGTTCCTGTAGGCTGAGCGCCTTTTTCAAGGAAATAGAGAATAGCGGGAACGTTTAAATAAGTTTGATTCTTGATCGGATCATAAAAACCCACTTTCCGAAGATCTCTTCCTTCTCTTCGGGATCGAACATCAATTGCAACGATTCGATAGACGGCTCATCGGGATAGATGTAGATGAAAAAGAACCCCCCCCTAGAACCGTATAGGAAGTTTTCTCCTCGTACGGCTCGAGAAAAAATGATTTGAAGTTTTGTCTATGGATAAAATTATAATAAATAGTAAAGGAATCCGTAAAATAAATTAGCCTATAATTTAACTTATAGTCATTTTTATTTAACTTACTTACTGAAAACTAAAAAATCATTTGTACTCATAACTCAAGTTCAATAATTATCAAATATATTAAATAAAATTAAGATATTTTTTTATTGAGTGGTCTTTAACCCCCCCTTTTGTCTCGTTGAAAATCTATTTGGATTCTTTATTCGGATCTGTGAGACAATTGAAGTGGTGTTTCCTTGTTCTGGGATCCTTTATCTTTGTTTTAAATCATTGGGTTTAGACATTACTTCGGTGCTTCTGAATCCTTTCAAAATGGTAGCAACATACCCCTTTTGTGATTTCTTTCTAGAATCATACCGACGGTTGATTCGTGCGCGATACACTGTGGATCGAAAACGTTTTGCGGTTCCAACAATTTTTTTGAATTGAAAATTTGCTCGAATCGGATCCTTTCAATTTCTATATCGATATCGAAGATATACTTACGAAGTTGTTCCAATTTATTGATTGGCATTAACCCTAGATCGTTGCCCCTGAGAAATTAATCCATACTTTCTACTCGAGCTCCATCATGAACTATTTACATTACAACCCAATAAAAAAGAAGGGTTCTAGTAGAATAGAACAAACGACGTCGAGCCAAGAGCACCTTCATTCCTATATAAAAGAAAATGGTGGATGTAAGAATAAAAATCCACACCGGATCGTGTCCTTCAAGTCGCACGTTGCTTTCTACCACATCGTTTTAAACGAAGTTTTACCATAACATTCCTCTAATTTGGAACCAGTATGGAATTGATTCAATTATGGAATCATGAATAGTCATTGGTTCAGTCGGTACAGAGACATAGTCATTTATATTTTTTTTCCTAGCTACATAGATAATAAATATTTTTTATTAAGAAATCTTAGCAAGACCCGGGCTTTTTTGTATGAACGGAAATTTTTTCTATAAATCTATATCTCAAAAAAATATCTAACAGAAATATCCAGAAATCTAAATATAGAAATAACATAACTAACAGAAATAACACGAATAAATAAATTCTATTTGACTCTGCCTGTTCAAGTGACTCAATCAATAAGATAGACTGACCCATTTCCAACTTCTCAAAGATTCAACCCATAAGGAATCATTACAAATCTTGATAATTGAAAAAGTTTCCTACTTCGACATCATTATTTGAGTCAAGTTTTACTTTTACAGTAAAGCCTACATTTGATTATCATAAGAAATAAGAATTTCTGTTTCTTTTCGAATAGAATTGTCAATGATTTAAAGCAAATAAGCTAAAAAGATCGAACAATAAAAAGAAATATCATTGTTAAATATTTAAATTTGAATATTTTAGGGATGCAAATTATTTTTCACAAAAATAGAAAGACTATTGTCACTGAAATAGGATAACAATACATACCCATAGGCTAAGCACTTCCTCGTTTTATATGTATTTTCATATTTTGTTTAACCTGAGGTTAAGTAATCTTTCTGCAACTGTGATCTATGCCCCATCTTATCTTTATCTGGATCACAAAAGGAGTCAGTTACATTTGCATGTCATTTGAACTCGATTTAGTTCATTTTGTGAAAAACTGAGATATGATTCCGAAAAGAATCATTAAAAATCAAAAAAGAAAGAAGAATAAGATTCTATCCAATATTAGACCTTGAAACAGAACCTTGTTGAACAAAAAAGATGTATTCGGATACAATGGATATGCTCTGGGACGGAAGGATTCGAACCTCCGAATAGCGGGACCAAAACCCGTTGCCTTACCACTTGGCTACGCCCCATTTATATTGTTATTGGACACTAATACTAATAAAGAATAATATTGGTATTAAGTGTTCGTCAATTCCAGCCCAACTATCTATAGAAAATCTTTCTTCTTTATTCTTCTTTATAGAATATATTATAGATTCGTGCTAGGATTTTGACATGTGTATATCTAGAATTCAACTGAATTTATTGATCATTACATACAATTCAATTAAGATATTGTATGAAAGTATGATTTCTTCTATTCTCCTTTGAGAATTGGAGGATTTTTGATTGAGCGGAAAAAGAAGGAGTTTTTTGTCTACCTTACTTTCTTCATTTTTCCTTATATAAATAACTCAATCAAAATGCAATTATCTCGACGAACAAAATGTCTGTTATGCTTAATATCTTTAGTTTGATCTGTCTTAATTCTGCCCTTTATCCGAGTAGTCTTTTCTTCGCCAAATTGCCCGAAGCCTATGCTTTTTTGAATCCAATCGTAGATGTTATGCCAGTCATACCCCTGTTCTTTTTTCTTTTAGCCTTTGTTTGGCAAGCTGCTGTAAGTTTTCGATAAGATCTTGAATACTATCCTAGAAAATTCATGATTTATTCGAGAAAAATTATAACAATTGATAAGATCAAATAAGTCTGGGAGTATGAACCTTCAATTCAAACATTGAAATTCTTGGCTAGCCGCAATAAATTTGGCTCGCCCCATTTCCCGATTCTAATCCTTTTTCCGGCGAAAGACCTTATTAGGTTAGGGTCCCTTAGAATATCTAATTGTGGGTATGAAAGTGATTTGTGATAATCAAAGACTCTTATTACAAATTTAAACTTCAGTTGAATTTCTGAACATTCTTTTCTATTTCTAGAATTCATTTCTTGGTGTCAAAATAGGATATGTGATATAAAAATGGAGGATCTATTATCTTTTCTCGTTTTTCTTTTTCAAAAAATGATCTTGGAGGTTGTGTAATGCTTACTCTCAAACTTTTCGTTTACACAGTAGTAATATTCTTTGTTTCTCTCTTCATCTTTGGATTCCTATCCAATGATCCAGGACGTAATCCTGGACGTGAAGAATAAAATAAAAATTTCGTTTTTCTTGCTTGATTTACAATTTTCTTAAGATTTTATTTTATATATTCATATTCCATACGTTTAACTAGTAAAAAAATCATTTAATTTAAAAGGGGTTTGCGAAATTTGAAAGAAAAAAAATAGAAAGTCATCAACGGAAACGGAAAGAGAGGGATTCGAACCCTCGGTACGAATAACTCGTACAACGGATTAGCAATCCGTCGCTTTCGTCCACTCAGCCATCTCTCCCAATTGAAAAAGATAATTACTATGTTACATTACACATCAAGTAAGGATTAACGAAAGTATTTCTTTCACATTCTTTATCGTTATTATATAATTAGCAATTCCATTTAGATGCTCGAAAGATCCAAATAGAAAGATAAATAAAGAAGACCTTCTTGCTTTTATTTTGTTCGAAGTGCCTTTTGGGCCTGGCCCGGTCAATACCCAGCCGGGCCTTTTTTTGTTCCAACGAATTCCATATATTTATAGGTATAGGAAACATACTCTAAAAAAGATACCCAATTTGGTATCTGTGTAAGAATTTCCATTGTGGGGTTTACATATACTTATCGTTTTTGTTATAATGGAAATTGAAAGGATTAAGAATCAATTAAGTATGTTTTGTAGTTTCTTATGTCATTAGGCAACCCCAATTTTAGATTCAAATCCAAGAATCATTCAGGAATTCTCAGTCAACGAATAGTTAATGGTTCCCATTTGTCATAAATTTTGTGACATAAATTTTGGCTTTTTTGAATGAAAATATACATTTGATTTTTCAATAGAAAAGTGAGGGGAAGTTTTTCGACATTTTATGTTTTGAGATACTATACAATCAATCGAAGGGGTGGTCAAACAAAAGGGGAAAAGGGTTTCTTTTAGAATTTTTATAAATTTAGAAAAAAAAGGATGAAATTAAAAAAGGGATGCAAGTACAATAAACTAAAGTTTAGTAATCCAACCCATAAAATTTTATCTTATTATGTATCGTTTTGGCGGCATGGCCGAGTGGTAAGGCGGGGGACTGCAAATCCTTTTTCCCCAGTTCAAATCCGGGTGCCGCCTCATCAACAAACGAATCAAAATTTATTATCTGCTGATATAAATCACCCAAATTTTACCCAACAGATAAGGCGATTGTTGATACTTGGTTGATTCTAAACATCTGTTCTGGGGATTTTGTAAAAGATTGGAAATCTTTCAATCTAAAATTCAAATAAAGATTATATTATAATGGTCGAAGCAAGACTTCCCGATTCCCTTCTACTGCTAATGTCTACTGATTGGGTCTTGAATTTCATTGGCATAGCCGCCGGCGGCTAACTAGTTGTGGAAAGTCCTTTATGTAATCTACATATATAGACTCGCGAGAATCTCTGAGTGTTCAGGCATTCAATCACTATTAGATTGAGATTGGATGGATAATTTACTTTTTTAAAGTGAAAAAAAAATTATTATTATTTTTTTTTTTAACCCCTCGTCAAGAGTATAATATACTATCTCCCAACTGCTTCAGAGAGACAATCGGGAAAGGAAAGGGTACGGATTAGATCAAATAGGAAATAAAAGTATGTAATAGATAGCAATTGATCTATTTGTACTTTGAAGGGCAACAAAGAATGGGCCCTGTTTTTTTATTACTATATGTTCCATTAGTAACATTCCTTTGTAGCGTCATTGTGTATTTTAGTTGTGTTTAGTCTTTCCCGGTTAGAAATCATATAGGAATTTTTTAGAAATGGATTTATTTGATTGGTTCATCAATAGTGTTCGGCCAGAATCCCTTTTTGACTCTGGACCATGGATTCTACTATTATTAGTGAGCAATACAATAATGGAATATTTCTAGCATAAAGATAAGGGACATAATTGACATGGATATAGTAAGTCTCGCTTGGGCTGCTTTAATGGTAGTCTTTACATTTTCCCTTTCACTCGTAGTATGGGGAAGAAGTGGACTTTAGAAGGACTACTAATTTAGTTTAGGAATGAAATGGTATCAATTGTTTTATAGATCGTTCTGCAACGCATTTTTTATTTTTTATTTGAATTGAAATAATTTTCAAATCAAAATTTATTCATTTCGAAATTCCATTGGATTCTAGTGGAGAAATGTATTATATAACAGTAAAACAATTATTCAGTAAAACAATTATTTCAGAAAGAAAGAGAATTGGGTCCTACGTTAATTCCATATATGGATTAATCACTACATATATTGAAGATAGAAGCTAATATAGTATACCAACTTTATTAGAAAGTAAAGTACAACTTTATACACTACTATAACACTAATAGAGAGTATGGTAAGAAATTTCTTACCATACTCTCGGATCTCATAGAATACCGCTCATTATAGCCCGTTGATTTCATTTAAAACGCAAAAAAATAATTCTTTTGATTTGATTTCTTCAACTATTGATAAGAACTCAGAAGTCAAGTTTCATTTCAAGTAATTAATTATTTTGACTGACTGTTTTTACGTAAATGATAAGTAGAAAAGCAGTAGGAACTAAAATGAACAGTGCAGTAGCAATAAATGCAAGAATATTTACTTCCATAATCTCAATCTCATCGTTTTTTTTTATTTCACAATAACTCGGGATTTAATCCCATAGAGATGATAAATCTTTCACCTGTCAATTCCATGAATGCATTACCTATCGATGATCTTGAATCGGATCAATATCATGAATAACAATATCTGAGCTATTAAATTAATTCGTCGTCGAGAATTGAATAGTATAACATACGAAGATCTTTTATCCATACCGAATCCAAGATTGGATTCCCGGACCAATCAAAAATTCCTTTATTTATCCTTCTTTTCTGTTCTTTCTTTTCTATAACCTACCTTAGGTCTTCCGTATAGAACCATCAAATGAAGTATCCTCGTCCGTTTCCATTTCCATTAACTACAAAACGCCAACAAAAAATACAAGCGAAGTGGAAAAAGAGAGGAATTAGGTTGTAAATTTGAATGATCCAATTTTATTTGGAAGACAAAGAAGTATGAGAAAGAGGAGTCGCGGGAGAAAAGATGGAATATTCTATCAACTTCACTATTTTAGTTATTTTCATTTTATTTTAGTTTAGTGTTTGTTCTTTCTTCGACAGAATCCTGAAAAAAAGAGGGGAAACCCCTTCGGAATTAAATTATGATCTCTGTCCCTTCTTTCATTTCACATAAAATGGAGAGGTGAATTGATGTACTTATTGGATCCGTCGGGACTGACGGGGCTCGAACCCGCAACGTCCGCCTTGACAGGGCGGTGCTCTTGCCTATTGAACTACAATCCCAGGGAAATAAGAAGAGATCTAACAGAAAATTTGGCTTCTTTTTTATTCTCTCTTATCAGGTATTTCTTAAGAACAAGAGGGTTCTACCATTTGATAGTATATTGGCGAATTTTTGGGCCGAGCTGGATTTGAACCAGCGTAGACATATTGTCAACGAATTTACAGTCCGTCCCCATTAACCACTCGGGCATCGACCCAACGCCTAATTAGACGTTCCATAATCAACTTCCTTTCGTCTACCAGGCGGACTTGACAAATACATTTCACTTTTGATAAAATCCTACTCCTATGGTCTTGGTATACCCCTAGAGGGACTTGAACCCTCGTTTTCTCCGTGAAAGAGAGAGGTCGTAACCACTGGACCATAGGGGCACCAATGGACCATAGGGGCCTATGGCCACCTTTAGGAAATCAAAAAGCACTACACAATACAAATACAATAGGGAATAAGGCCTAAGGCCACCTTAACTTAAATATAAATCAGCCGAGGGACACCTTTAGAAGATGAATAGGATATGAATCAAACCGAAAAACTCGTTAACTTTTCTGGGGGTTAACGGTAATCAAACTTTACCATTAAACTATACAATCTTTCAACTTTATTTCATTGGTTTTTCTCGTCTTTATCTCTCTCATTCAGAAAGAGTTTTGCATTGGATCCAAGATACGGTACCTCTGAATCAGCAGAGCAGGAGATGCAAAAAAAAATGATTTACCAAAGTCTGATTTGGGAATTTTATTGAGCCCTAAATCATATCAAAGCCATATCAAATTATATATATATATAAATAATACTGTCAACTGTCA